TTAGCTGGATTATTTGTAACTGCATATTTACAATACAGACGTGGTGATCAGTTGGACCTTTGATTAATTAACATCTTTTGTTTGATTGACCTCCTCTTTTCATTCCCAGGAGGTCAAATTCAGATTAATGTTCAATTATCTGAGTGTAATTTTCGGTTTAACCTAACCAAGACCCGAATCACGCTCTGTAGGATTTGAACCTACGACATCGGGTTTTGGAGACCCACGTTCTACCGAACTGAACTAAGAGCGCTTTCTTATCCCACAAGTTCTTATCCCATAAGTAGGGATGACAGGATTTGAACCCGTGACATTTTGTACCCAAAACAAACGCGCTACCAAGCTGCGCTACATCCCTTTCAATTGGTTTACTGTGTCATTGGGTTTTGGAGACCCACGTTCTACCGAACTGAACTAAGAGCGCTTTCTTATCCCACAAGTTCTTATCCCATAAGTAGGGATGACAGGATTTGAACCCGTGACATTTTGTACCCAAAACAAACGCGCTACCAAGCTGCGCTACATCCCTTTCAATTGGTCTACAGTGTCATTGTAGAGAATTCCCGTCTTGTTTTCCAAATCCTTAGTTTTTCATTGATATACACAAGTTATCTTTCTATTTCTTTTTTTGGTCTCATATATAGCATATTATATAGCATATAATAATAATAGAAGTCTTATATACATATGTATGAAAACCCTCGTAAAAAACTCGTAAAAAAGAACTAAAAAAATAACTATTTTTTTTTTGGAAATGCTCGGACGGAAAGGGACGTAATTTTGAATTCGGAATTCCGTGTACAAATACAAGCAGTCCTTAACTACTTAGATACATCAAGTACTTCGATATCCATCTGATCATATATGTATTAACAATAAACAATAAAGAAGGAGGATTTTAAATGCGAGATCTAAAAACATATCTTTCCGTGGCACCTGTACTAAGTACTCTATGGTTTGGGGCTTTAGCTGGTGTATTGATAGAGATTAATCGTTTATTCCCGGATGCGTTGACATTCCCTTTTTTTTCATTCTAGGTATTGACATGGGAAGGGGTGAAGAAGATTAGAGATAGAATCAAAAGATCTGTGACTAATCCCTCCCCCTCTTTTCTTTTTTTATAAAAAATCAAATTAGATAGAATTTCTAATTATCAGTAGAATAAAGAACTGAGGAAAGAGAAATAAAAAGTAGATTCAACTTCGGCGAAATTCGGGTTCATCCTCCAATATTATTTCTAACTAAATAATATATTCTATTGAGAACGGAACTGGAAATGTGTCTAGGAATCTAGTCTAGGACAATTCTTTTAGTATTACTTTACTTACTATATTGTGTTGGGATTGCAACGAAATCTTTCAGAATTTCGAGTTAGCAACTTTTTTTTTTTCGCTTCAGTCGGAAATAGAAGAGTTCGTTGAATCAAAAACTCAAAGGAGGTTCATGGCCAAGGGTAAAGATGTACGAGCAAGGATTATTTTAGAATGTACCAATTGTAGTCGAAATGGTCTTAATAAAGAATCAACGGGGATTTCCAGATATATTACGCAAAAGAATCGACACAATACGCCTAGTCGATTGGAATTGAGAAAATTTTGTCCCTATTGTTACAAACATACGATTCACGGGGAAATAAAGAAATAGATCGAATCAAGTGTCTGTGTGTCACTCTTACAAGGAACATGAAAAAGGACATAGAAAAGGAATATATTATATAGAATAATATAGTATAGATTTTTCGAAATTATAAACAAACATTTAGATAACTTAACTCCTATTTTTACTTATACTTATAAATTAAATCATTTTTTTGGATCAGATCGAAATATTATTTTCGGAATCGGAATAAGGAATAAAAAAACCATGGATAAATCCAAACGACTCTTTCTTAAATCTAAGCGATCTTTTCGTAGGCGTTTGCCCCCGATTCACTCGGGGGATCGAATTGATTATAGAAACATGAGTTTAATTAGTCGATTTATTAGTGAACAGGGAAAAATATTACCTCGCCGGGTAAATAGATTGACCTTAAAACAACAACGGTTAATTACTATTGCTATAAAACAAGCTCGTATTTTATCTTTGTTACCTTTTCTTAATAATGAGAAACAATTTGAAAGAAGCGAGTCGCCCTACAAAACTACAGGTCTTAGAACTAGAAGTAACTAAAAAAATAGACTTACTCCGGAATTGAAACAAAATTCCTATTTGAACCGAGAATAAAACGCAGATTTTTTTGTTGTATCGTAAGAAAGAACCAAGCATCGGGTAAGACAAAATCCTTTTTTTATTGGACTTGTTTTCTCATTTGAGTTTGAGCGACTTTATCCTATTCTCTTTATCTTTCATATTCTCTTGATCATACTAATTTCTACTCTACCTTCCCGGAGTTCATTCTCCACAGCGAACTCCGTTTTAACTATTCTGGCAGAGTCCTTATCCAATTTTCTTATTTTATGATCTCATTCGAAATCATATAAAGATCTCATTCGAAATCATATAAAGACAATTCCTATTTAATATAGCTATTTGCGCAAGTATTTTACGATTAAGAAGCAACTGTTTCTTGTACAGATTGTGTATAAATATACTATAACTATAAGTTACCCCGTTCTCGCGAATTACTGCATTTATCCGAGTTATCCACAAACGACGAAAATCTCTTTTTTGCCTATCTCTATCTCGATGAGATGAAACCAAAGCTCTTATTTTCTGTTGAATAATGGTTCGAGTAAGTCTTGAACGAGCCCCCCGAAAGCTTGATGCAAATAAACGAAATTTTGTTCTACGTCTCCGAGCTATATATCCTCGTCTAATTCTGGTCATTGAATAAATGAAACTTTAATGAATAACTAATTGATTTCCTTTGTTTTAGTTATTCTTTTCCTCTTCCCTAGTTGATTAATAACAAAACGGATTCTTCCAATGTATAAAATAAAAATTCCAATGGCTTTTGCTACTATAACCTTCCCGACCACAATTTTTATTTTTTTATAGGCATTTTACCTCGAAACGAACTAAGAAATTGTATTGACACTCTAGGTATCAAAAAAAAAAGAAATAGAAATGAATAAGAAATAGTGGATTGCATCGTTTCTATGGTTACGTTTTAAACGGTGAGGTCTTCTCTATACACCGGAGCCCTTTACTTGATTTAATTACTTGATTTAATCAAGGTTATTGGTAAATTAACTTGTACAGTTCATATTCTTTTGGCTCTACTCACGAATTATCTAGTAATAGGTCTTTCACAACGAGATCTATCTATACAGTAACGGTATTTAATTATGAAGATTAGCCGGGTAGCTGACCCTCTTAGTCCGTTTTTGCAAGAGTAGAAGCATAAGATTTCGTCTTTGGAAATCGAATTTCCCCTGCTTAATGAATAACCCCTTGTTACTAATGAGTAATTTTTTCTCATCTTCAATTCGAAATTGAAGTGATTGGATTTGCACCAATGGAAACCATAAATTTCATACACAACACAATAGAAGGATAGAATAGATCTTTTTTCTCTTTTTCATGGGTACTGATCATTGATACTGGAAAATGAGTTTCCTTTATTTATTTTGTTCCAGCGGTGATCTGAACGAGTCGCACATACACCCTAGTACATGTTCCTCGGCGCTGAGGACATCCCCGAAGAGCGGGGGATTTCGTGACATTTCTGATTGGCTGTCTTGTGTTTCTAATAAGTTGTTTAATAGTCGGCATGCAGAATTGTATACATACTGAATAGGCTGGTTTAGATCGATCCTAACCGAATGATTATGAATTACTTCTGTATTTTATTTAATATCTGTATTTTATTTAATAATAATACAATAAAATATTAAGAAGATAAAATCTCAAGTTGCGTATTTGCATATGATCGCTGCTATTTTTATTCAATCGCCACAAGATCAACAATTCCATGAGCTTGGGCTTCTGTTGCTGACATAAAAACATCCCTTTCCATATCTTCGGATACAACCCATAAGGGTTTGCCCGTTCTTTGTACATAAACCCTTGTGATGGTTTCGCGCAGTTTCAGTAGTTCTTCTGCTTCCAGGATAAATTCTCCCGTTTGTGCCTCATAAAAAGAACTCGCAGGTTGATGTATCATTACCCTGATGATATAACAAAAAGTTCCTCTATCTCGCATGATGAGTTGAGGAGAGGAGATAAAGAATAATAAATAAAAAAGAATTGAGCAACCGTACAGGCATCCTTTGTGCATTGCATACGGCTCCACAATGGAATTTCCTTTTCCCTTCCATCGAAGAAAGATAAAAAAAAAATAGAGATGATATGGGGTTTATCCGATCCGGATCGGCAAATGCTCCAATTACCATCCTTCCTTTCAGAGCAGTTAAAAAATACTATGATGGCTCCGTTGCTTTATCTATATTTATCTCGTCTGTGATTCAGCAATCCCAAAGTTTCTTTTTATATATATATATATATGCGATTTGAAAACAAAAAAGTTTCTTTTTATATATATATATATATGCGATTTGAAAACAAAAAAGTTTGTGACGCTGAAAAGAAAGGCCCCGATAGATAAGATCAAATCGGGAATACCCTTTATTTTATACTAATTTCATACTACTCTTTCGATATATAATCTAATGTTTTGAAAAAAAAATTCTCATATCGAATTCTAAGTGCCGTGCTATTATTACTTATTTCATATGGCGAAGGCATATATATTCTTTTTTTCTTAAAAAACTCATTGGCGCCAAGCGTGAGGGAATGCTAAACGTTTGGTAATCTCTCCTCCGACCAGGATAAAAGATCCCATTGAAGCGGCTAATCCCATGCATATTGTATGCACATCGGGTTGCACAAATTGCATAGTATCATAAATAGCTACTCCGGGTATTACCCACCCCCCAGGAGAGTTTATAAATAAATACAGATCCTTGTTATCATTCTCTATACTGAGATATACCATAAGACCAATAAGTTGATTTGAGATCTCGCTATCAACCTCTTGGCCTAAAAAAAGTAATCTTTCT